TTTTCAAATTGAATTAATTAATAATAACTACGAATTTCTAATAATTACAATTCTTGATTATAATCAATATAAAAAATGATATTTAATAAAAAAACAGGTGCAAATACAAATAGTAAATCGAGGTACCCATTTTATGACAACTTTTAATTTTCCCTCTATTTTTGTGCCTTTAGTAGGCCTAGTATTTCCGGCAATTGCAATGGCTTCCTTATTTCTTCATGTTCAAAAAAACAAGATTGTTTAGATCTGAGGGGCCGAACCTTATCCGTTTTTTTGTAAACTTATACTTGTAGCATAACACAGATATTTGTTGCGGGAAATGAAATATGGTATAACATGTGATTTCCGCCAAACATAAAAGAAAAAGCTCTTATGCCGGCAGAAAATGACCTATGGGTAAATGAATTCTAGCTAGTTTTAAATAGATCAGGATCGCCCGATACCGAAAATGTAAAGTTGGTGGATCTATATGTATATCAATAATGTATATTGGGATCCTACGAAAGGTGTGGTATTATTTTAGATCTAACCAATTTGATGAATTACTCCTAAAGGTTCTCATCAAACTAGTGCTAGTTCATACCAAACTAGTGCTAGTTGATAAAAGTTTCTTCGGAAACAAAATAAAGTAAAGTCAAAATCATTTGGAGTATTCTCTCAATTCCAATAAAATGCAATCGGATCAAGTATGAGTTGGCGATCAGAACATATATGGATAGAACTTATAACGGGGTCTCGAAAACTAAGTAATTTTTGCTGGGCCCTTATCGTTTTTTTAGGTTCATTAGGATTCTTATTGGTTGGAACTTCCAGTTATCTTGGTAAAAATTTGATATCTTTTGTTCCGCCTCAGCAAATCATTTTTTTTCCGCAAGGAATCGTGATGTCTTTCTACGGGATCGCGGGTATCTTTATTAGTTCCTATTTGTGGTGCACCATTTCCTGGAATGTAGGTAGTGGTTATGATCTATTCGATAGAAGGGAAGGAAAGGTGTGTATTTTTCGTTGGGGATTTCCTGGAAAAAATCGTCGTATATTCCTCCGATTCCTTATAAAAGATATTCAATCCGTTAGAATAGAAGTTAAAGAGGGTATTTATGCCCGCCGTGTCCTTTATATGGACATCCGAGGCCGGGGGGCTGTTCCGTTGACCCGTACTGACGAGAATTTGACTCCGCGAGAAATTGAAAAAAAAGCCGCGGAATTGGCCTATTTCTTGCGCGTCCCAATTGAAGTCTTTTAAGAAAAAGAGCTGGGGTCTGAAAAATAAATGCTTTCTCGGCAGGAGGGAAAAAATGCAAGAATCCTCTTTATAACATAACTTAACTGAAGTTTCGCTAGAACGTTCAGTCCAGCCAAAGTCGACTATATAGAACAACCATAAAACAACTTTTTTGTGGTTTTTTATGCGTATCCAAATTCATGCAACTCAATTGAAACAAGTAAGAAGTTGAACTCCTAGATTCAATCCATTTCATATACCAAACGATTTTGAAAGAAAGGAATTGTTCTTTTTTTTTTAAGTTCAATATTTGTTGGAAGTGATACTTTAGGTAAATCATATCTTGTCAATTTTGGTTTTGTCAACCGACCCTTTTTTCGTTAATTTATCCTTTCATTGGAATTTTTTCGAAATATTGGAGATTTTGATAGAAAGGGAGTTCTTTCGTCTCAAAATCTCAATAATATTCATTCCTTAAAGCCTTAAAGTTAAAGAAAGTACTTTTTAGGTCATTGAAACACTTGTTTGGAATTTGCTGAATTGAGATTTTTGGAAACACAATTTTGGATTTTTCTTCATTTTTATTCGAAGCCGGGTCTATTTATGTATTCTTTCTCGATATCAAACAAATAAAAATAAAATCGATTCATAGATTTGATACCTTGTCTAGAACTCATGTTTGAAAGAAATATTCGATCACATAGAATCATGAGAAGTGAAGTGGGTTAATTAAAAATTAACAGGTGATAAATGGCAACAAAGAAAGCCTTCACTCCTCTTTTATATTTTACATCTATAGTATTTTTTATAGTATTTTTACCTCGGTGGATTTCTCTATTATTTACTAAAAGTATGGAATCTTGGGTTACTAATTGCTCGAATGCTGGTCAATCCGAATTTTTTTTGAATGATATTCAAGAAAAAAGTATTCTAGCAAAGTTCATAGAATTGGAGGAAATCCTCTTTTTGGAAGAAATAATCAAAGAATATTCGGAGACAGATCTACAAAAGCTTCCTATAGGAATCCACAAAGAAACGATTCAATTAATCAAGATACATAATGAAGGCCATATCCATACGATTTTGCACTTCTCAACAAATATAATCTGTTTTATTATTCTAAGCGGCTATTCTATTTTAGGGAATGAAGAACTCGTTATTCTTAACTCTTGGGCTCAGGAATTCCTATCTAATTTAAGTGATACAGTCAAAGCTTTTTTGATTCTTTTATTAACCGATTTATGTATCGGATTTCATTCGCCCCACGGTTGGGAACTAATGATTGATTCGGTCTACAAAGATTTGGGGTTTATTCATAATGATCAAATTATATCCGGTCTTGTTTCCACTTTTCCTGTTATTCTCGATACTATTTTTAAATATTGGATTTTCCGTTATTTAAATCGCGTATCTCCCTCACTTGTAGTTATTTATCATTCAATGAATGATTGATAAACGATCTAGCGATATTAATCTAATCCAATTAGAATCTTTCTTACTTTGGAGTTCTACATAAACATTAAAAAACTTCCTATTTGGAGGATTTTCATCGTTTTTCATCCTATCGTATTCCCATAAAATGATTCCAGTAAAGTAAATAGCAGAATCGTGGATAGGGAACTATACTAGTGACCTACCCAATTTATTGTAGAAATTTTCGGATCAATGATTAGACCATGCAAACTAGAAATATTTTTTTTTGGATAAAGGAACAGATTACTCGATCTATTTCCGTATCGCTCGTGATATATCTCATGACCCGGACATCCATTTCAAGTGCATATCCCATTTTTGCGCAGCAGGGTTATGAAAATCCACGAGAAGCGACTGGGCGTATTGTATGTGCTAATTGCCATTTGGCTAGTAAGCCCGTGGATATTGAGGTTCCACAAGCAGTACTTCCTGATACTGTATTTGAAGCGGTTGTTAGAATTCCTTATGATAAGCAAGTTAAACAAGTTCTTGCTAATGGTAAGAAAGGGGGTTTGAATGTGGGGGCTGTTCTTATTTTACCGGAGGGTTTTGAATTAGCCCCTTCCGATCGTATTTCTCCTGAGATGAAAGAAAAGATAGGCAATTTGTCTTTTCAGAGCTACCGCCCAAATCACAAAAATATTCTTGTGATAGGGCCCGTCCCTGGTCAGAAATATAGTGAAATCGCCTTTCCTATTCTTTCCCCCGACCCCACCACTAAGAAAGATGTTCACTTTTTAAAATATCCTATATACGTAGGGGGGAATAGGGGAAGGGGTCAGATTTATCCCGACGGAAGCAAGAGTAACAATACGGTTTATAATGCTACAGGGGCGGGCGTAGTAAGTAAAATCAGACGCAAAGAAAAAGGGGGGTATGAAATATCCATAACAGATCCCGCGGATGGGCGTCAAGTGGTTGATATTATCCCCCCAGGACCAGAACTTCTTGTTTCAGAGGGTGAATCCATCAAATTTGATCAACCATTAACGAGTAATCCTAATGTGGGGGGATTTGGTCAGGGAGATGCAGAAATAGTACTGCAAGATCCATTACGTGTCCAAGGTCTTTTGTTCTTCTTGGCATCTGTTATTTTGGCGCAAATATTTTTGGTTCTTAAAAAGAAACAGTTCGAGAAGGTTCAATTGGCTGAAATGAATTTCTAGACTCGCGGGTTTATCAACATCGGGTTCGTAAAAAGAACAAATTTTTTGTTGTCAATTATTTATGTATGATCAAAAAAAATAAATTTTGAAAAATCTTTTATTTACTTGCTCTTTTTCTACGAGCTCTGGAAATCCCTTGTACCGCATTCCTAGTCATGTCATAATTAGGTAGATTTTTTTTGAAGAAGACTGTTTTATGTTTTAGTTGACTTTATGAGTTTACCACCTCCTCCCATGTTTTTTGTAGCCAAATTGAATTGGTACGACTATGTTACTATTGCCAGAGTTCAATGTCATACATAAAATGTATATTATATTTTTATATTTGAAATAATATAAATAGATATTAGCATGTAAGTAAGCGGGTACTCGAACGGACTATAAACGTGGGGAACAAATAATTATATATATGAGGCGTTTTTTGTCTTCCTAGTCTTCGACACAAGAAATCTTCGACCCAAGACAAGGGGTAAGGGGTGTATAAAATTCCCTTGTCTTGGGTCGAAAGAGTAATGATTTTCGATCCTGTTCGTCAAAACTTCCCCGGCTTGGTTTCGGTTTTCCAGATGTATCAGAACTTTTTTTTATTTATTACGTACAATTACGTAAAATAAAGTAATGGACAAACAAAAAATAAAACTTATTCAATGAACTTATAAAAACGGAAATTTTTTTGAGATATTAAAATAATTATAGGGTAAGAGTATAGTATAGAAAGGATCTCTAATCTACAGAAATATTTTTATATAATCCAGGAAATTGAGCAATTCCCCTTTGTTATAACTTGGTAAGTACCTATGATCGAGGAAGAAATGTTCTGAATCAATCGACGAAGTTAAGTTCATTTTTCAAAAGCATCATCAAATAGAAATTATAGAATGGCGTTTTGTGAAACAACAGAAAAAGAAATCCACTTTGTCATTTAGACGAAAGAACCCCCTGCTTCTTAAGAACAAGAACCCAACGGGCCCTTTCCCCTCGAATCAGACAAAGAAAGAAGGGAATCCCGTTGAGTTCCTGCGCTTTCATGTCTACAACTCAATTCATCCGATTACTATTTACTAGAGGGATGAACCTAATCCGGAATATGAACCAAAAAAGAAAATACCTATTAAACCGATCACAAGAATACCAGCTAC